AATGAAGTGCCTGACAAAAGGGTTATTTTGATAGAATAAATCATGTAAAATCTTTACCTTCATTACATTTAATAGAATCAAACTATTCCCCTAAATATCAAAAATTTATGTACGTCATATACTAAAATGTAAAAAGATAAGCTAATCAAGCTTTTGGGTTCATACCCCAATAATAAAGGTTATAATCCTTTTCTTTTTAATGCATTTATATAAAATCATTTTCCTCTCAACCCTTATGATAGGAACCCTTATCTCTGTATCATCTATTACATGACTAGGAACATGAATAGGATTAGAGATTAATTTATTATCCTTTATCCCCTTAATAAAGGAAAAAAATAACCCCTACGCCTCAGAATCATCAATAAAATATTTCCTAGTTCAAGCCCTGGCTTCTGCAGTATTCTTCTTCTCAATTATTATCATCTCTGGGCTTAATTTTATAAATTCAGAAACATTTTTAGCCACAGAATTCATTTTGATAACTATTAATTCATCCCTTCTCCTAAAAATAGGAGCTGCCCCATTTCACTTTTGATTTCCAGAAATTATTGAAGGAATAAGCTGAATCAACAGCCTTATCCTCATAACGTGACAAAAAATTGCCCCAATAATAATTCTCTCATATTCCCTTAAATCCTCCAGCTTCATCATAATAATCATCATTATATGCTCTATTATTGGCAGAATTGGTGGACTAAACCAGACTAGTTTACGAAAAATTATAGCATTTTCCTCAATTAATCACATTGGTTGAATAATTAGTTCATTTCTTATGAATGAGATAGTTTGACTAAAATACTTCTCAATCTATAGATTAATCTCTTCCGCTATTATTCTTCTATTCAATTCATTCAACATTTTTTATTTATCTCAAATATTCATTTTGATAAATAAAAACATTCTAATTAAATTCAGAATATTAATTAATCTCTTATCACTTGGTGGATTACCCCCATTTCTGGGATTTCTTCCAAAATGAATAATTATTCAACAACTAAGAAATAATTATAGATTCATTGTACTACTCATAATCCTTGCAACGTTGATTACACTATTCTTTTATATACGAATTGCATATACCAGAATTATGTTAAATCACAATCAAATAAATTTTAGAATCAGAAAAGTTGATAAAATGTCAACAATGAATTTTATCCTTACATTCATGAGATTAACAGGGCTAATAACTTGCACCTTAATATTTAACCTACATTAAGGATTTAAGTTAACCCAAAACTAATGGTTTTCAAAGCCGTAAATAAAGATACGCTTTAAGCCTTATTGTTGGTATTAAATATTAACCGGAATATAAAAGCTTTAAAAATTTAAAATTTTATCTTTAAACTTGCAATTTATTATTTTTGTTAAACTATAAAGCCTTGTGGTAAAAGAAATTCATATTTCATTTGTAAATTTACAGTTTACTACTTTTATCAGCCATTTTACCGCAAAAATGATTATTCTCAACTAACCATAAGGATATTGGAACTTTATACTTTATTTTTGGTGCTTGATCAGGAATAGTGGGTACTTCATTAAGTCTTCTAATTCGAGCAGAATTAGGTAGACCTGGATCCCTTATTGGAGATGATCAAATTTATAATGTAATTGTTACTGCTCACGCTTTTGTAATAATTTTCTTTATAGTTATGCCTATCATAATTGGGGGGTTTGGGAATTGACTTGTTCCTCTTATACTAGGTGCTCCAGATATGGCATTTCCACGAATAAATAATATAAGATTTTGGCTTCTTCCCCCATCCTTAACCCTATTATTAATAAGTAGTATAGTAGGGGACGGTGCCGGTACAGGTTGAACAGTTTATCCCCCTCTATCAGCCGGAATTGCTCATGCTGGGGCATCTGTTGATTTAGCTATTTTCAGACTACATCTAGCCGGGGTATCCTCAATTCTTGGGGCTGTAAATTTTATTACTACCATTATTAATATACGATCAGTTGGTATAACATTTGATCGAATACCTCTATTTGTATGATCTGTAGGTATTACAGCCCTTCTTCTCCTATTATCTCTTCCTGTGCTAGCGGGGGCAATTACTATACTTCTTACTGATCGTAATCTAAATACATCATTTTTTGACCCTGCAGGAGGGGGGGACCCTATTCTATATCAACACTTATTTTGATTCTTTGGACATCCAGAAGTTTATATTCTAATTCTTCCAGGATTTGGAATAATCTCCCATATTATTAGTCAAGAAAGAGGAAAAAAGGAAACCTTTGGATCCTTAGGAATAATTTATGCTATACTAGCTATTGGATTGCTGGGTTTTGTTGTATGAGCACACCACATATTTACTGTCGGTATAGATGTTGATACACGGGCTTACTTCACATCCGCAACAATAATTATTGCGGTACCTACTGGTATTAAGATTTTCTCATGACTTGCTACCCTTCATGGTTCTCAAATTTCTTATAGACCATCTCTGTTATGAGCACTTGGGTTTGTATTCCTATTCACAGTTGGGGGATTAACAGGTGTAGTTCTTGCCAATTCATCAATTGATATTATCCTTCATGATACATATTATGTCGTAGCCCACTTCCACTATGTTCTATCAATAGGGGCCGTATTTGCAATCATATCTGGATTTATTCAATGATTTCCATTATTTACCGGGCTAACAATAAATAATAGCTTACTTATAATCCAATTCATAATTATATTTATTGGAGTTAATTTAACATTTTTCCCTCAACATTTTTTAGGGTTAAGAGGAATACCTCGACGATACTCAGACTACCCTGATGCATATGTCTCATGAAATGTAGTATCTTCCATTGGATCTACTATTTCATTTATTGGTGTACTTATAATAATTTATATTATTTGGGAAAGCTTTTCTGCTCAACGATTAGTTTTATTTCCTAATCAAATATCAACATCTGTTGAATGATTCCAGAATTATCCACCTGCTGAACATAGATACTCTGAACTCCCAATACTAACTAATTAATATTCTAATATGGCAGATTAGTGCAATGAATTTAAGCTTCATATATAAAGTTATACTTTTATTAGAAATAGCCACATGATCGAATTTTAACTTACAAGACGGTGCCTCCCCTTTAATAGAACAACTATCATTTTTTCATGACCATACACTAATAATTCTTACAATAATTACCGTTTTAGTAGGGTATTTAATATCCTCTCTTTTTTTTAATAAATATATTAATCGATACTTACTAGAAGGGCAGCTTATTGAAATTATTTGAACTATTCTTCCAGCTGTAACTTTGGTATTTATTGCATTACCATCCCTTCGGCTATTATATCTTTTAGATGAAATTTGTAATCCCTTATTAACACTTAAATCTATTGGTCATCAATGATATTGAAGTTATGAATATTCAGACTTCAAAAAGATTGAATTTGACTCTTATATAATCAGTACAAATGATTTACCATCAAATGGATTTCGTTTACTAGATGTTGATAACCGAGTAGTTATGCCATTCAATTCACAAATTCGTGTTTTAGTGACCGCTATAGACGTAATTCATTCATGGACAATCCCAGCAATAGGGGTAAAAACCGATGCTACTCCTGGACGTTTAAATCAAACTAGATTTTTTATAAACCGACCAGGATTATTTTTTGGACAATGTTCAGAAATCTGTGGCACTAACCATAGATTTATGCCAATTGTAATTGAAAGTGTACCAATAATTAACTTTATCAATTGAATTACTAAGATTAGCTTATTATACATTAGATGACTGAAAGCAAGTATTGGTCTCTTAAACCACATTATAGTAAATTAGCAATTACTTCTAATGAAAGAATTAGTTAAAATATAACATTAGTATGTCAAACTAAAATTATTAATAATTAATATTCTTTGATTCCACAAATAGCACCAATAAATTGAATTTCACTATACATTTTATTTTCCATAATATTTATTTTTGTTAATTTCTTAAATTATTACATTTTTACAATTAAAACCCCTTATAAAAAATTTAGTAAATATTCACATAAAATTATTAATTGAAAATGATAGTAAACTTATTCTCAACTTTTGATCCCTCAACTAATATCATAAATTTATCATTAAACTGAATAAGAACTCTTATATGTATATTTATAATTCCTATAAGATTTTGATTCATCCCATCCCGTTATTCATTTATTTGAAATAATATTATTTTAACTCTTCACAAGGAATTTAAAACTTTACTTGGCCCATTCAATCATAAGGGTAGAACTGTATTATTCATCTCATTATTCTCATTTATTTTATTTAATAATTTTATAGGCTTATTCCCATATATTTACACAAGTTCTAGCCATCTATCAATAACCCTTTCCCTGGCCTTACCATTATGACTAAGATTTATACTATTTGGGTGAATTAATAATACCCAGCATATATTTGCTCATCTAGTTCCTCAAGGAACCCCACCAGTATTAATACCATTTATAGTCTGTATTGAAACCATTAGAAATGTTATTCGCCCAGGAACTTTAGCTGTTCGACTAGCGGCAAATATAATTGCCGGACATCTACTTTTAACCCTCCTGGGTAATACGGGACCAATGCTTTCATCCTCAATTGTATCATTACTAATTTTTACACAAATTCTACTTTTAATACTTGAGTTTGCCGTTTCAGTAATTCAATCATATGTATTTGCTATTCTTAGAACTCTATATTCAAGAGAGGTAATTTAATGACAACACATTCTAATCACCCATTTCACTTAGTAGACTATAGTCCATGACCCTTAACAGGAGCTCTGGGGGCTATATTTATAGTTACTGGACTAGTCAAATGATTTCACCAATATAATATAAATTTATTAATAATTGGAACCGCTGTAACAATTTTAACTATAATTCAATGATGGCGAGACGTGACCCGTGAAGGGACATTTCAAGGTATTCATACCTATGTTGTTACCATAGGCTTACGGTGAGGAATAATCTTGTTTATTACATCGGAAGTATTTTTCTTTATTTCATTCTTCTGAGGATTCTTCCATAGAAGTTTATCTCCCGCAGTTGAATTAGGGGCTACATGACCTCCAGTAGGGATTTCTCCTTTTAACCCCCTCCAAATTCCACTTCTTAATACACTTATTCTATTAACATCAGGAATTACTGTAACATGAGCTCATCATGGGTTAATAGAAAATAATTATAATCAGGCACTTCAAGGGTTATTCTTTACTGTATTACTTGGAATTTATTTCACAGCTTTGCAGGCATTCGAATATTTCGAATCACCATTCACAATTGCAGATTCCGTATATGGATCAACATTTTTTATGGCAACTGGCTTTCACGGGCTTCATGTAATCATCGGGACTACGTTCCTTCTTGTGTGCCTCCTCCGACATTGATTAAACCATTTTTCATCAATCCATCATTTTGGGTTTGAAGCTGCGGCCTGATATTGACATTTTGTTGACGTAGTGTGACTTTTCCTTTATATCTCTATTTACTGATGGGGTAGATAATTTATATAGTATATGAAGTATATTTGACTTCCAATCAAATGGTCTAATTATTTTTAGTATAAATAATGTTAATAACTCTAACAATTAGTATAATTATGATAATCCTATCAATTGTTGTAATACTAATAGCTAATATCCTTTCTAAAAAATCTTTTATAGATCGAGAAAAAAATTCGCCATTTGAATGTGGGTTTGACCCTATAAACTCAGCCCGTCTACCATTCAGTATTCAATTCTTTTTAATTGCCGTAATTTTCTTAATCTTTGATGTTGAAATTGCATTACTAATCCCCATAATTTCTATCATAAAAATTGCTAATATAATGTCATGACTAATAGTAACATTTTTCTTCATCATTATTCTTCTATTAGGTCTTTATCATGAATGAAATCAAGGAGCTCTAAATTGAGCTAAATAGGATAATAGTTAAATACTAATATTTGATTTGCATTCAAAAGATGTTGATTAATCAACTTATCTTAAGTAAGAAGTAAAATTTACATTTAGTTTCGACCTAAAAATTTGATGCTAGCATCCTTACTTGTTAATTGAAGCCAAAATAGAGGCCTATCACTGTTAATGATATCATTGAAATTAATTTTCCAATTAAAGAAATATGATGATCAAGAAAAAGCTGCTAACTTTTATCTTTAGCGGTTAAATTCCGTTTATATTTCTATTTATATAGTTTAATAAAAACTTTACATTTTCAATGTAACAATAAAATTTTTAATTTTTATAAATACTTCCAAATTATACAATTTCCCTAATATCTTCAATATTATGCTCTATAAATAAGCTATGAAAGTAGATTAATATAAATATAAATAGTACTATTAATCATATAGTTATTATAATTAGATAAATCTTAATGTTATTTAGATGAATAAACTGAAGAATTACTGAGCTATTCTTTAAATTATTATAAAGACCTTGAGCACCAAAGTATTCATTTCAACCTTGATCAAATCTTTTATATATCCTAAATCTCAAAATTAGGGGAGTATAATTTATTGTATAAGTAGAAATATTAGGTAAAAATCATATAAAACCAAAAAAGTAACTATACTTGTAAAACTTTAATGAATTAGAGGATCACCCTAAAGAAAATTTCGAAATTTGATATCCTACTACTCTCCCAATAATTCTAACAGTTAATGCTAAAGTTTTCAATCACAAAGGTAGACAAATTATGGTAGGACTAGGAAAAATTAATCAACTTAATACTCTTCCCATAAAAACAACAAATAAAACTATAAAAATTATACTTTTTAACATAATTCAGCCTTCATCATTCAAAGAATGTAAGCTATAAAAATTAAAATCCCCTGTAATTGAATAATAACATAAACGAAAAGAATAACAGACAGTTAAACCTGTGGAAACAAAAAATAATAAAAAAACTAAAATATTTATATAATTTATTCTTACAATTTCTAAAATTAAATCCTTTGAATAAAACCCAGCCAAAAATGGTATTCCACATAAAGCTAAATTAGAGATATTTAAACAAATACATGTTAAAGGCATATTAATTATTAAATTTCCTATAAAACGAATATCCTGAGTATCCTTTAAGTTGTGAATTACCGCCCCAGCACATATAAATAATAGAGCCTTAAATAAAGCGTGGGTCAATAAATGAAAAAATGCCAAGTTGTAATATCCTAAAGATAAAATTCTCATTATTAAACCTAACTGACTTAAGGTTGATAGAGCAATAATTTTTTTTAAATCAAACTCAAAATTTGCACCTAATCCAGCCATAAATATTGTTAACGATGCAATTAGTAGTAAGAACATCGACAATTCCCCTCTAATAATTATATTAAAACGAATTAATAGATATACCCCGGCCGTTACTAGAGTTGAAGAATGAACTAATGCAGAGACAGGGGTAGGAGCTGCTATTGCAGCAGGAAGTCATGAAGAAAATGGAATTTGGGCTCTTTTGGTTATACCTGCCACTATAACAAGAATACCAATGATAAACATGAACTTATCATCCCTTATAAAATCTATATAAAAAATATAATTTCAACTTCCATAATTTATTATTCAAGTAATGGCAATTAATAATATTACATCACCAACACGATTCATTAAAGCCGTTACTATCCCAGCATTATATGACTTAACATTCTGATAATAAATAACTAAACAATATGAAACTAATCCTAATCCATCTCATCCCAATAGAATTCTAATTAAATTAGGACTAATAATTAATAATATTATTGAAAAAACAAACATCAAAACTAGTAAAATAAATCGATTAATATTTAAGTCTCTACTTATATATTCATCTCTATAAAAAATTACTATTGACGAAATAAATAATACAAATCTTATAAATACTAATGATATTCAGTCAAATAAAATTCTTATTACAATTGAATTACTATTAATAGTTAATAGTTCTCACTCAATAAATACTACATAGTCGCAATATAGGTAAATTAAACCTTGAATGAATAACCATATACTTAATATAAATAGCGACATAAATCTAATTATACAAATTGAAATTAAATGAATAATTTAAGGTAATAAACTACATTTTTGACGCCACAAGTCAATATTTTATTTTAAATTACTTAAATAAATTCATAATATAAATAAATTTCTCCTTACAACTAATAAATTAAGAGGGACTCAATGCAATATTAATAATAAGTACTCACGTAAATAACCTGAAGATGATGAATACCTGCCAGAATAATACTTACCATGCTGACTATATGAATATAAATATAAAGTATAAGCCGCTCTAAAAAATGATAAAAATATTAAACTAATTATTCTAATTCATCTCCAGGACATTAATCTATTTAATAATCTAATTTCCCCTATTAAATTTATTGAAGGAGGGGCTGCTATATTTGATCTTCTCAATAAAAATCACCACAATGTCATTCTTGGTATTAAATTTAATATACCCTTATTTATAAATATTCTTCGGCTATTTAATCGTTCATAAGAAATATTAGCTAAACAAAATAATCCGGATGAACATAAACCATGTGCAATTATCATTATATAGGCCCCATAAAATCCTCAATAATTCATGGTTATAATTCCCCCCAGCACTATCCCTATATGAGCAATTGACGAATAAGCAATTAACAATTTTAAATCAGTTTGACGAAGGCATATTAATGATACAATTACTCCGCCGACCAGCCCAATTCTTATTAAGATGTAAGAAAACTTCATAGTTATATTTATAAATATAACTAAAACACGCAATAATCCATAGCCTCCTAACTTTAATAAAATTCCAGCTAAAATTATTGACCCTGAAACTGGGGCCTCAACATGGGCCTTAGGTAATCACAAATGTACTATATATATTGGTAATTTAATTAAAAATGCAAAAATCATTCTAATATATATGTAAATATTAAAATCATTGTCAGTCAATAAAAAAAAATTTAAAGTTAAATACCTATTATAATAATAAAAAATGCCGATTATTATAGGCAATGAAGCAAATAAAGTATAGAATAATAAATAAATACCCGCCTGCAAACGCTCTGGCTGATATCCTCATCCTATAATCAAAAATAATGTAGGAATTAATCTACATTCAAAAAAAATATAAAATAAAAATAAATTTATTGAAGAAAATGTGCAGTAAAGTATTAACAATAATATTAATAATATAAAACAAAAAAAACCAGAATAATAATCCCTCCTATAAATTGATTCTCTTGCCAACACCATCAAGGATACAATTCAAAATCTTAATAAAATTAAACCAAATGATAATAAATCTGAACCTATAAAATATGAAATATTTATTCAAATAGAATTAAATCCCCCTATAAACATAAATATAAATCTTATCAAAAATAAATATAATTGAAATAATCAATAATAATTAAATAAACACAGTGGAGTCATAAATAATATTATAAATAACATTTTTAACATAAAATATTTATAGAATAAAATAAATCATTTCCATGAGTACGAATCAATGAAACTAAAATTCTTAATCCAAGGACTCTCTCACATACACAAAAAGTTAAAAATATTATTCTAAAATAATATTCATATTCATATATAGATAAATTAATAAATATTAATATATATAAAGACAAAATTATATACTCAAGTCTCAATAATATAAGTAATAAATGTTTACGTTTTGAACAAAATGCAAACATACCAGAAAAAAACATGACTGAAAAAAATAAAATTAAAAAATTAATTAGTTTTAATAATTTAAATAAAATATTGGTCTTGTAAACCGAAAATAAGAGTGGTCTTTTAAAACTTCAGAGGAAAAATATATCTTTTATCATTAATCTCCAAAATTAATATTTTTATTAAACTATCCCCTGCATCATTTTATTTATAATTATAAATATACTAATAACATCAATTTTTATTTTTATAAATCACCCCATATCCATAGGTTTAATTTTATTAATTCAAACAATTTTAATTTCATTAATATCTGGATTAATATCATATACATTTTGATTCTCATATATTGTATTCTTAGTAATACTAGGAGGAATGCTAGTTCTATTTATTTATATAACCAGACTAGCCTCTAATGAAATGTTTCAATTTTCTTCAAAAATTATATTTTTCATATTAATAATATTAGCCTTACTATCAATATTACTAATAATATTCCCGGATAATCAAATATTTTCAATATTAAATAAAAATTCTAATATTACAGAAATTAGAAATCCCATACTATTCTTAAATAATGAAAATTTAATTACATTAAATAAAATTTATAATTCTCCCAATAATATAATTACTATTTTATTAATTAACTATCTATTAATTACTTTAATTGCAGTTGTAAAAATTACATCAATTAATACTGGACCACTTCGACAAAAATTCTAATGAATAAACCTTTACGAACTAGACACCCCCTATTTAAAATTGGTAATAGTGCTTTAGTAGACTTACCATCACCCTCCAATATTTCATTATGATGAAATTTTGGATCACTTCTTGGACTATGTTTAGTAATTCAAATTTTAACCGGGCTATTTCTAGCTATACATTACACGGCTAATATTGAAATAGCATTCTATAGAGTTAATCACATCTGTCGTGATGTAAACTATGGATGACTACTCCGCACCCTCCATGCTAATGGGGCCTCATTCTTTTTCATTTGTATTTATATTCACATTGGTCGAGGAATTTACTATGGATCATATAAGTTTTTACATACATGAATAGTGGGGGTTATTATTCTATTTCTAGTAATAGCAACAGCCTTTATAGGTTATGTTCTCCCATGAGGACAAATATCATTTTGGGGAGCTACAGTTATTACCAATTTGCTTTCAGCTATCCCATATGTAGGAACTATGTTAGTTCAATGAGTTTGAGGAGGTTTTGCTGTTGATAATGCTACTCTTACACGATTTTTCACATTTCATTTCATTTTACCTTTTATTGTAGCAGCAATAGTACTAATCCACCTCTTATTCCTTCACCAAACAGGGTCTAATAACCCTCTTGGTATAAATAGTAATATTGATAAAATTCCATTTCATCCATACTTTACATTCAAGGATATCATAGGATTTATTATTTTAATAATAATGTTAACTCTACTAACTCTTATCAATCCATATTACTTAGGGGATCCGGATAATTTCACACCCGCTAATCCTTTAGTAACTCCTGTTCATATTCAACCTGAGTGATATTTTTTATTCGCCTATGCTATTTTACGATCAATTCCAAATAAACTCGGGGGAGTAATTGCTCTAATTATATCAATTATAATTCTTATAATCCTCCCATTTTATAATGTTAATAAATTCCAATCCCTTAAATTTTATCCTATAAACCAAATATTATTTTGAGCATTTTTAATAATTGTAATGTTATTAACATGAATTGGTATACGCCCTGTAGAAAGTCCCTATATTTTCACTGGACAAATTCTTACAGTCCTATATTTTATATACTTTATTATTAATCCTTTAACATTTAAATTATGAGATAAATTAATCTACTAGTTAATGAACTTGATACAAGTATATGTTTTGAAAGCATAATAAAGAAGTAAAATCTTCTATTAACTTTACTAAAAAAAATTGACTAAATTAATATAGAATAATATAATACCCTAATTCCTAAATATAAAAATAAATAATTAAGAGAAACTGGTAAAAAACTTTTCCATGCTAAATATATCAATTTATCATAACGATAACGTGGTAAAGTCCCACGAACCCATACAAAAGCAAAAGAGATAAATACTATCTTAATATAAAAAGTTAAACTCATTAAATCTCTACCCAAAAATAAAACACTAAATATTATTCTCATAAATAAAATTCTTGAATATTCTGATAAAAAAATAAGTGCAAATCCCCCTCTTCTATATTCTACATTAAATCCAGAGACTAATTCAGACTCACCCTCAGCAAAATCAAATGGAGTACGATTTGTCTCTGCTAATCTTGAAACAAATCAAATAAAAGCTAAAGGAAGAGATAAATAAATTATTCACATATAAATTTGATACTTATAATAATCCATTAGTGAAAATCCGCCAATTAAAATTATAAAAGACATTAAAATTAATGCCAATCTAACCTCATAAGAAATAGTTTGAGCAACAGCCCGTATGCCCCCCAATAGTGAATAACTAGAATTAGAAGATCATCCAGCAATTATTACAGTATAAACACCTATACTTGTAATACATAAAAAAAATAATAAACCTAAGTTAAAAGAAATTAACCCTATTCTATAAGGCATTACAACCCATAATAATAAAGATAAAAACAATCTAATAATTGGGGAATAATAATATATAATATAATTAGATAAAAGAGGATAAGTCTGCTCCTTTGAAAAAAGCTTAATCGCATCACAAAAAGGCTGAGGAATTCCCATAAATCCAACCTTATTAGGTCCCTTTCGAATCTGAATGTAACCCAATACCTTCCGCTCTAATAAAGTTAAAAAAGCAACCCCCACTAATACACAAATTACTAAAATTAATATACATAAAATTATTAAAATTAAATCTCCTAAATACAAGTATTACTTGTAATATAATTACATTCATGAATTCTAAATTCATTGCACTAATCTGCCAAAGTAATAATATTATTCAAAAATTAAATATAATTATATTAAATACTTGGTCCTTTCGTACTAAAATATTTTATTTTAATAAAGATAGAAACCGACCTGGCTTACGCCGGTCTGAACTCAGATCATGTAAAAATTTAATGGTCGAACAGACCAAAATCTTGAGCTTCTGCACCCAAGCTAATTTTTAATCCAACATCGAGGTCGCAAACTTTCTTATCGATATGAGCTCTCCAAAAAAATTACGCTGTTATCCCTAAGGTAACTTAATCTTATAATCAATATTACTGGATCATATATACATAAATTAATGTTATTAATAAAAAGAATTTATTAAATCTTTACATTACCCCAACAAAATTAAGTTAAAATTTTATATTAAAATAATCTTAAATTATCAAAATCTTAACTAAATAAAGATCTATAGGGTCTTCTCGTCTTTTATAATTATTTAAGCCTTTTGACTCAAAAGTTAAATTTTATTTTAATTTAAATAAAGACAGAATTTATCTCGTCCAACCATTCATACGAGCTTTCAATTAAAAAACTAATAATTATGCTACCTTTGCACAGTCAAAATACTGCGGCCATTTAAATCCTCATTGGGCAGGCTAAACCTTAAATATATTCAAAAGGACATGTTTTTGTTAAACAGGCGAATAAAATTTTTGCCGAATTCCTTTAAATAACTTATTATTTATAAATATTTATATAAATAAATATACTAATTTAATCATTATTACTAAATATAAATTATTAATAAATATACACTTATATAAACCTAAATTATTATAAAATATTATATAATAATAAATTAATTATAACAAACTAAATTGATAGATATTTCTAAACTTACAAATTTTTTATAAATTATAAAAATTATAGATATTTAATAACAAGCTTATCCCTATTATTACTAATCCTAAAATAAATTAACTAAATAATTAGTTAACAATAATTTTAAAATCTAAATTAAATTTATTTCTAAGTGAACTAGATATATTAGAGTCCGAATAACTTTTCATTACCATTTTAAAATTAAATATATTATTGTTACAATAACAATTATTATAAAATAGCTCACCCCAATTCGAGAAATTAAATTACATTAATTTTAATTAATCAACCCTGATACACAAGGTACAGAAAATTAATCCTACTTTTGTAAAATTAAATAAATCCTTAAATATTCTTTTACAATACTAATAAACTATAATTAAACTAATTTTTTCTATAAATTATACTCAAACTAATATTTTTAAAATTATTTTTATTAAACTCACATATAAAAAAAAAATAATAAATTATTAATTATCAAACTATATTGATTTGCACAACAACTTTTTAGTGTAAATAAAATGCTTTACTAAACAAGCTCTAATTTGATCATTCTAGATACACTTTCCAGTACATCTACWATGTTACGACTTATCTTACTTATTATAAGAGTGACGGGCGATATGTACATATTTTAGAGCTTCAATCATGCTGATTAACTAAACAACATTACTATCAAATCCACCTTCATGAAGAATATCTTACTTCACCATTCCATTTAAATATATTTATTGTAACCCATTTTTACTCAAATATATGCTGCACCTTGATCTGATATACATAATTTATTTAAATTGTTAAAAATTTATATTCTTATAAAATATTTATAACGACGATATACAAACTTATTAACTTGAGTAGAGTCAATCGTGGACTATCATTTATAAAACAGGTTCCTCTGAAAAGACTAAAATACCGCCAAAATTTTTAAATTTCAAGAACTTAACTATTACTTCTCTAGAATTGTAAATTTACATTTTAAATAATAGGGTATCTAATCCTAGTTTATATAAAAATTTCACAAAAATAAATATTATAATTAAATTAATGTAGAATTAAAATTTCACCTAATAAAACTATATTTAACTTAATATTATACATTTATCTGCTATCTAATAACATTTATTTGTATTGTTTGTATAACCGCAACTGCTGGCACAAACTTAGTCAACACTATATGTATTCCTAATTCAAAATTTCTTTAATTAATAATATTAAATACTGAGAATAAACTTAACTAAAATTATTATTTAAATAACCTTAAAATCTCACAAAAATTTACATGTAAAAGAAACATTAAATAAATTTTCAAACCAAATTTAAACTTTATTTAATAAATGAATAAATTATAGTCCCCATAAATCTTTGCCCATTAATAAATATAAATTTAATTTTAATTTAATTAAATATCTATAAAATTTTAACTTTTAAGAAATCCCCCCATACAAAGATATATGTATCAAGAAATCGGAGATATAATTATTATTAATTATAGTCCGTAGATTAAAATTAAATTTTATTTAAATTAACGTTTATATAAAATTTTAACTTTTAAGAAATCCCCCCATACAAATATATAAAGTTATAGAAATAAATGCTATAATAAGGTGGGGCCCCTTAATTCCCCACCTCATTAAATTTTAATTAGTTAATTGGTACATAAATAATATGTACCAAATTTCTAAATAATGAAGTCCCTTAACTCTTCACCATCAACTAACTAATTAAAAAGATTAATAATAAACTCTTTGAATACAGGCCCCTTAATTCCTATCTTCAATCATCTACTATATATTTCTTAACTTTTATTTAGTACCATATTAAACTACAGCCCCAATTATTAAATAATGTAAAAAACTTACTCAATTAAACATATATAACCTACATAATGAAAATTCAACTCAACCCATTAATTAACTTTTTTTAGTAACGGCGCTATATAACTATTTATTCTATATAAATCAAAATAATCTATAATAATTTAAATTATAGAATCATCATAAACAATAAAATAAATAAAATGTAATAGAAATATAATTCTATAATTAAATATTCTATTATAAATATTTAATTTAATTATATTCCAATAAATAATTATTATATGTATTCATATAACCTTTAATAATAATTATATATATATACTTGAATAGTTTTTTTTTTATTTTATTAATCAATAATATATTTAATAATATGTGATCGTAAAATATTAAACTTACTATAAATTATTTATTAATATATACTTTTATATTTAATTAACTAATATTAATAACTTAAATTTTTATATTACATATATGAATGTACTCTAGGTATTAATAGATTTATCTATATATACGTTCTTACATTCTAATTATAAATATATTCAATATTAAACATCTATAACGTAACAATAATGTAATATATATATATATATATAAATGTTTAATTATTATAATAGTCTTTAATATAAATATTAAAATTTCACTATTGACTTCTTATTTTTTTCTCAATAGGTATTTGCTGACTCATCTTAAGAACTATATTCAATATAGGGTCGTATTATTTATATAAATACATAGATATTAATACATGTATATATACTACTTAAATAACTATTAATATATAAATATATATGTATTGTGTATTATTATGTGCTTATATTAATATATGTATTTATTAATATATAAATGTTTACCGGTTATTGATCATTAAATCATTTATGTCTCTGCAAAATCGCGGAGCTCGTGTAATTTTCGGCCGTTTTTTGCCCCGCAAACGCGCTTTTTGCCGAGATCCGTGTAATTTTCGGCCATTTTCGGAAAAGTTACCTGTATTAGTTAACTTATTTAAAATCAACTCATTTCCAAAAATAAGTCATTAAAATTGGCATTCTATTTATTTTTCATTATATCAAAATAAATGAAAAACCAACTATGTTAAATTTTAACCCCCATGGTTTCAAACTACTTCTATTAAAGATTAA